CCACGACCACCTAAAACTCTATAGTTAATTATTTGTCTGTCGTACTTTAAATCAAATTTAATTTTCAAAAAATTTATTCTTTTAATATCCAAGAATGATTTTTGTAAACAAGTAATTTCTATATCCGTTAATTATTTGATAGATTAACAAAACAAAGTGGTAATTCTAGATCTTAAAATATATAAGGTTGTGTTTTGGTTTTTTTTTTTTTATATAAATGATTTATAACCTTACAATTAGTTAAATCTATAAGAATTAAATTTATACAGATATTTTATTATTAATCTATAAACCAGACCTCTTTAATTGGATCAATAAAGAAAGCTTTAATATCTATTTATTTATAATATATATATATATATAATAATGTAAATAATTTTTACACTAAATATTAAACCTTTATTAATTCTCTATCTAAATCTATTTGTCTAAACAAATGTATTTCTATCTTGAATATTATAACAATTAAACGTAGCTTGTCCCTATCATAATATGTCTATCATGAATTGTATATTATTATATAGTCTATTATTCTAATTTAATATAAAGTCAATATTCATATATTTATATATATATAAATAATTTATATATACATATATATATGAATTATATTATATCTTTAAACATTTATATAGAGGGAGAATCTTGACGTAATAATAATTAATTTTATAAAAATAACTAAATTTAGAAATACTTGGTCTATCAAAACTTATTTATTAATCAATAATTAAATGAAGCGCCTGGTTGAAAGGGCTATTTTGATAGAATAGATTATGTGTAAAAAACACCTTCATTACATATGACAGAATCAAACCATCTCCTAAAGTATCAAAAACTTTTGTACATCATATACTAAAATGTAAAAAAGGTAAGCTAATTAAGCTAATGGGTTCATACCCCGCTTATGGAAGTTCTAACCCTCCCCTTTTTAATAATAAAACTTTATAAACTTATATTCTCTTCCACTTTAATGATAGGAACATTAATCGCAATCTCTTCATACTCATGATTTGGGTTATGGGTAGGTCTAGAAATTAATTTACTATCAATAATCCCTTTAATAAGAAACACAAAAAACTCTTTATCATCAGAAGCTGCCCTAAAATATTTTATTACCCAAGCCCTAGCTTCCACTTTTTTAATATTCGCCATTATCTCTATAATAATAATTGATAATATATCAAATAATCTAGTTTTTAATTCCGCCCTCATAATAGTAATAAACTCAGCAATTTTAACAAAAATAGGAGCAGCCCCATTCCATTTTTGGTTCCCGGAAGTAATAGAAGGTTTAAACTGAATGAATTGCTTAGTTCTTTTAACTTGACAAAAAATCGCCCCCATAATTATTTTAATGTACAACGTTAAAATAACTTATTTTTTTTTGTCAATTATCATTACATCAATATTAATTAGAGGTTTAATTGGTATAAACCAAATTAGATTACGAAAAATCATAGCCTACTCCTCAATTAATCATATCGCTTGAATAATTTCATCCATAATGTTTATTGAAACAGTATGATTATACTACTTCATTGTCTATACAATTATCTCTTTAAATATAATTTTAATTTTCATAATCACCAGATCTTTCTATTTAAAACAACTTTTCTCGTCAATAAATAACAATATACCCTTAAAATTATTCTTCATTATAAATTTCCTATCTTTAGGGGGACTACCCCCATTCCTAGGGTTTATGCCGAAATGATTAACCATCCAAACAATAGTAGAAAATAGATTCACTATATTAGCTTTCATCATAGTAATTTTAACACTAATTACTTTATATTTTTATACTCGAATTTCTTTCTCCACCATTCTTTTAAGAATAAATGAACCTCAATGAAATAAAATTAGATCTTTCAAAAAATGAAATACCCCTAATTTATTCTTGCTAGTATTCCTATCTATTTCAAGACTGGTAATTTGTACCATACTTTTTAACTGACTTTAACTTAAAAAGGATTTAAGTTAAAAAAACTAATAGCCTTCAAAGCTGTAAATAAAGTATGAGTCTTTAAGCCTTAGGATTACATTCCACCTTTAAATTTGCAATTTAAAATCAATTTTGAATATAAGACCTGGTAAAAGGAAATAATTCCGTGAATAAATTTACAATTTATCGCCTATGCTCAGCCATTTTACCGCATAAATGATTATTTTCAACAAACCACAAGGACATCGGAACCTTATATTTCATTTTTGGTTCATGAGCAGGTCTTTTAGGAATATCTCTTAGCCTTTTAATTCGTGCTGAATTAGGTAACCCCGGTTCCCTAATTGGAGATGACCAAATTTATAACGTAATTGTAACAGCCCACGCCTTCGTAATAATTTTCTTCATAGTTATACCCATCATAATTGGAGGATTTGGTAATTGACTAGTACCTTTAATGCTTGGAGCCCCCGACATAGCATTCCCTCGAATAAACAACATAAGATTTTGGCTTCTCCCCCCCTCTCTTTCTCTGCTTCTTTTAAGAAGTATAGTTGAAAGAGGGGCTGGAACTGGTTGAACAGTGTACCCCCCACTAGCCAGAAATATTGCTCATAGAGGATCATCCGTAGATCTAGCAATTTTTAGTCTCCATTTAGCCGGAATCTCATCCATTCTGGGAGCCGTAAATTTTATTTCTACCGTAATTAATATACGAACCCCAGGAATAACTTTTGATCGAATGCCCCTATTCGTATGATCAGTAGCAATTACAGCCCTTCTACTCCTGCTATCACTACCTGTATTAGCAGGAGCTATCACCATACTATTAACAGACCGAAATTTAAATACATCATTCTTTGACCCGGCAGGAGGGGGAGACCCTATTTTATATCAACATTTATTCTGATTCTTCGGTCACCCAGAAGTCTACATTTTAATTCTTCCAGGATTCGGAATAATTTCCCATATTATTAGCCAAGAAAGAGGGAAGAAAGAAACATTTGGTGTATTAGGGATAATCTACGCTATATTAGCTATTGGTCTTTTAGGATTCGTTGTATGAGCACATCACATATTTACTGTGGGAATAGATGTTGATACACGAGCTTACTTCACATCAGCAACCATAATTATTGCAGTCCCTACAGGGATTAAAATTTTTAGGTGACTAGCAACATTGCACGGTACACAAGTACAATTTACTCCAGCAATATTATGAGCCCTAGGATTTGTATTCCTTTTCACTGTGGGGGGACTAACAGGAGTAGTATTAGCTAACTCATCAATCGACATTATTCTCCACGATACTTACTATGTTGTAGCACATTTCCACTATGTTCTTTCAATAGGGGCAGTATTTGCAATTATAGCAGGATTTGTTCAATGATTCCCTCTATTTACGGGAGTAACTCTAACAGATAAACTTCTCAAAATTCAATTTTTCATTATATTTATTGGGGTAAACATAACATTCTTCCCCCAACACTTCTTAGGGTTAAGAGGCATGCCCCGACGATATTCTGATTATCCAGATGCTTATCTTCCATGAAACATTGTTTCTTCTATTGGATCAATCATCTCGTTAATCGGGACACTTTTACTTCTATACATTATCTGAGAAGCATTCACTTCTATGCGAAAAACTATCGCCCCCATTCAAATATATACTTCAATTGAATGACTCCAAAAACTTCCCCCAGCTGAACATAGATATTCTGATCTACCAATAATTTCTAAGTTCTAATGTGGCAGACTAGTGCAATGAACTTAAACCTCATATATAAAGTTGAACTTTCTTTAGAAATAGCAACCTGAAACACCTTAACAACTCAAGATAGAGCTTCACCTTTAATAGAACAGTTGATTTATTTCCATGACCACACTTTAATAATTCTCGTGGCCATTACAGTTCTAGTAGGATACATAATAGCAAGTTTATTTTTTAATAATTATAGAAATCGATTCCTCCTAGAAGGACAAACCGTTGAAATCATCTGAACAATCTTACCAGCAATCACATTAATTTTTATTGCTCTCCCCTCACTACATCTATTATATTTACTAGATGAAATTAATAATCCTTCCATTTCTTTAAAATCAATTGGACACCAATGATACTGATCATATGAATATTCAGATTTCAAAAATGTTGAATTCGATTCTTATATAATCCCATCCAATGAACTAAAAAATTTTAATTTTCGCCTTCTAGATGTAGACAATCGAATTGCCCTCCCTTATAATTCCCAAGTACGAATAATAATTACAGCTGAAGATGTTCTTCACTCATGAACAATTCCATCTTTAGGGGTAAAAATTGATGCTACCCCAGGACGTTTAAATCAAACCAGATTTATAATTAATCGGTCAGGGATCCTATACGGGCAATGTTCAGAAATCTGTGGAGCAAATCATAGATTCATACCCATTGTAATCGAAAGAATCTCCACTAACAGTTTTATTAAGTGATTAACAAACTATAGCTCATTAGATGACTGAAAGCAAGTGCTGGTCTCTTAAACCATTTTATAGTAAATTAGCAATTACTTCTAATGATTCTGCTAATATAAAAACTTAGTTAAAACATAACATTAGCCTGTCAAACTAAAATCACACAAAAAATATGTAGTTTTTTATTCCGCAAATAGCTCCTTTAAGTTGAGTCTCCTTATTTATTATATTTTCAGTAATCTTCATACTATTCAACCCATTAAATTATTATTTGTACTTACCAGAACCTAAGATTTCACATTTTAAAAAAACTACATCACTAATTAACTGAAAATGATAACAAATCTATTTTCTACTTTCGACCCCTCAACAAGATTTAATACATCCTTAAATTGATTAAGAACATTCCTAGGGATATTATTTCTGCCAATAATATTCTGATTTATCCCTTCACGTCTTCAGCTAATTTGAATAAAAATCACAATAACCCTCCACAAGGAATTCAAAATTCTTTTAAATATTAAGAAAATAAAGGGAAGAACACTTTTATTTATCTCTCTATTTAGATTAATTGTTTTCAATAATTTTTTAGGCCTATTCCCATACATTTTTACTAGAACAAGACACATAGTAATAACTTTATCACTAGCTTTACCTTTATGGATTAGATTTATAGTTTACGGATGAATTAATAATACTGTCCACATATTCGCTCATTTAGTGCCTCAAGGTACACCCCCTGTTTTAATGCCATTCATAGTATGTATTGAAACCATTAGTAATGTTATTCGCCCTGGAACATTAGCTATTCGATTAGCAGCTAACATAATTGCTGGCCATCTTTTATTAACTCTACTTGGAAATACCGGCTCATCTTTAACCTTAATTACTTTAAATATCTTAATTATTACTCAAATTCTATTACTAGTCCTTGAGTCAGCTGTAGCAATTATCCAATCTTATGTATTTTCTGTATTAAGAACTTTATATTCTAGAGAAGTTAACTAATGAGTTCACATAAAAATCATCCCTTCCATCTTGTTGAAATTAGACCATGACCTATCCTTGGAGCTGTCAGAGCCATAACTGTAATAATAGGTTTAATTAAATGATTCCACTTTAATGAATCATCATTATTATTATACGGTTTAATAATAATATTAATAATTATGTACCAATGATGACGTGATGTATCCCGAGAAAGAACTTTCCAAGGATTACATACCTTTAACGTAACAATAGGAATACGATGAGGAATAATTCTATTTATTACTTCAGAAGTATTTTTCTTTGTATCCTTCTTCTGAGGTTTCTTCCATAGAAGATTAGCGCCAACTATTGAGTTAGGAATATTATGACCCCCCAAGGGTATTAACCCCTTCAATCCAATTCAAATTCCTCTTCTTAATACTTTAATTCTTTTAACTTCAGGAATTACTGTAACATGAGCACATCACAGCCTAATAGAAAATAACTACAAACAAGGAGTCCAAGGACTAATACTTACAGTTATCTTAGGTATTTACTTTACTATACTTCAAGCATTTGAATATATTGAAGCCCCTTTCACAATTGCTGACTCCGTTTACGGCTCATCATTTTTCATGGCTACAGGATTCCACGGTCTTCATGTAATTATTGGAACAACCTTTTTAATAGTATGTTTATTCCGACAATGAAAAAACCATTTCTCCCCAATTCATCACTTTGGTTTTGAAGCTGCTGCATGATACTGACATTTTGTTGATGTAGTATGATTATTCTTATATATCTCAATCTACTGATGAGGTAGATATTTATATAGTATAAAAATTATTTTTGACTTCCAATCAAAGGATCTAATTAAATTAGTATAAATAATATTAATCACTGCAATCATTGGCCTAATCCTTATTACAATTACAACAGTAGTAATAATAATTGCCACAATTATTTCAAAAAAAACTTTTATAGACCGGGAAAAAAGATCCCCCTTCGAATGTGGGTTTGACCCAAAATCCTCGGCTCGTCTTCCTTTCTCCTTGCAATTTTTCTTAATCGCGGTAATTTTCCTAATTTTTGATGTAGAAATTACTTTGCTAATCCCAATAATTTATGTTATAAAAATCTCTAATATATTAAGATTCTTTAGAATTATCTCATTCTTTTTAATTATTCTTTTAGTGGGATTATACCATGAATGGAATCAGGGAGCCTTAACTTGAGCCACTTAGGATAATAGTTAATTATAACATTTAATTTGCATTTAAAAAGTATTGGAAAATTTCAATTTATCTTAAATAAGAAACAAATATTGTATTTAGTTTCGACCTAAAATTATGGTGTAACTCACCCTTATTTTTAATTGAAACCAAAAAGAGGTATATCACTGTTAATGATAAAACTGAGCAGAGCTCCGATTAAAGAAATATGTTATTCAAGAAAAAGCTTCTAACTTTTAACTTTAGTGGTGAAATTCCATTAATATTTCTATTTATATAGTTTAAAATTAAACATTACATTTTCATTGTAAAATTAGAATAAATTTTCTTATAAATACTTAAGAATAAAAATTATTTCCCTGATATCTTCAATATCAAGCTCTAAATATAAGCTACCTAAGTAATAAATATAGATCAAAATAAATAAAATTCAAGAAATCATTAAACTAAAATAAATCTTTAAATTGTTATTAAATAAAACTTGTAAAAACTTAGAATTTTTTTTAATGTTTTCATAAATATTCTGAGCCCCCATAAATTCTGATCAACCGTAATCAAAATTCTTATAAATATAATTTCCTATATATAAAGGATAATAATTAACCCCAAATGTAGAAATAAAAGGTATATTTCACATCAAAGAAAAAAACAACCTTATTGAAATATTATTAAATGTAAAACTATAATAATTCAGAGAAAATTTAGAGACCTGATACCCTACCCATATACCAATAAATCTAACAATTAAAGTTATTAACTTTATTGATAAAGATAAACAAATAAAGTAAGGTGTGGGAAATATTAATCACATTAATAAGCTACCACCAAAAATTACTAAAAAAATTAAACCTATTATACCCTTAACTATAATAAACCCTCTATCATTAATATTACTCAACGAGAAGTAATTTATGTCCCCAACTAAAGTATAATAAATTAAACGAAATGTATAACAAACAGTTAAGCCTGTAGAAACATAAAAAATAAAGTAAACATACATATTTAAAAAACTCATAGATGAAAACTCTAAAATTAAATCCTTTGAATAAAACCCTGATAAAAAAGGAAGTCCACATAAAGATAAATTCGAAATAATAAAAAAAACACAAGTTAAAGGTATATAATTAATTAAACCCCCTATAAATCGAATATCTTGACAATTCCCCAAATTATGAATTATACACCCTGCACATATAAATAATAAAGCCTTAAATAAAGCATGAGTTAATAAGTGGAAAAAAGCCAAATTATATTCACCTAAAGATAGGATTCTTATTATCAATCCTAATTGTCTCAATGTAGAAAGTGCAATAATTTTTTTTAAATCAAATTCATAATTTGCCCCCAATCCAGCCATAAATATTGTTATTATAGAAATAAACAATAAAACTATAAGTAAAGTTGAACTTAAACAATTTCTAAATCGAATTAATAAATAGACCCCTGCTGTTACTAGGGTAGAAGAATGAACTAAAGAAGATACAGGTGTAGGGGCTGCTATAGCAGCAGGAAGTCAGGATGAAAAAGGAATTTGTGCTCTCTTTGTTATAGCTGCTAAAACTACTATCCAAGAAATTAATCTTATAGCCAAATCTCCTCTTATAAATTCAAGATAATAAATATAATTTCATCTCCCATAGTTAAATATTCACGCAATTGATATTAATAAAGCAACATCACCAATCCGATTAGAAAGGGCTGTAATTATGCCTGCATTATAAGATTTTACATTTTGATAGTAAATAACTAAACAATAAGAAACCAGCCCTAGGCCATCTCAACCCAATAGAATTCTAATTAAATTAGGGCTAATAATTAAAAGTATTATAGAAAGAACAAATAGTGAAACCAAAATAATGAACCGATTAATATTTAAATCACCTTCCATATATTGTTCACTATAAAAAACAACTATTGATGAAATAAATAAAACAAATCTTATGAATAATAAAGATATTCAGTCTAATAAAATTGACATAACAATGTTATTACTATTAATATTTATTAATTCAAGTTCTAACATAATTATATAATCCACACTTAATAAATAAACTCTGGAAAAAAAACAAATTATTCTAAAGGAAAAAAATAAAACTCTATACAATAAACAAATTGAAATAATTATTTAAAATAGATCTCTATATCTTTGATTCCACAAATCAATATTTTATTTAAACTATTTAAATAAATTCATAAAACAAAATATTCTCTTTTTACCACCAAAAGATTTAAGGGTACTCAATGTAAAAATAATAATAAATATTCACGGATATACCCAGATGAAAATCTATATATTCCTGAATAAATTTTGCCGTGCTGGGTATAAGAATATAAGTACAATGAATAACCCGCTCTAAAAAAAGATATTAAAGATAATATAATTATTGTCACGTATCTTCAACCAACTAATCTATTAATCAACATAATTTCCCCCAATAAATTTAAAGAAGGTGGGGCCGCCATATTTGAAGAACATAATAAAAATCATCAAAGACTCATTCTTGGTATTAAATTTATTAACCCCTTATTTAGATATAAACTTCGCCTCCTCACTCGCTCATAAGAAATATTAGCCAAACAAAAAAGGCCCGAAGAGCATAACCCATGACCAATTATCATTAAAAAAGCCCCACAAAATCCTCAATAATTTAGGGTCATAATACCACTTAAAACTATCCCTATATGAGCAACTGAAGAATAGGCAATTAAAGATTTTATATCTCTTTGACGTAAACAAATTAATGAAACAAAAAATCCTCCCAATATTCTAATTCTAATAAAAACAAAATTAATTTTTATCCCGATTTCTACAAATAAAGATATTACCCGCAATAAACCATACCCCCCTAACTTCAATATTACACCCGCCAAAATTATAGAACCTGACACTGGTGCTTCGACATGAGCCTTAGGTAATCATAAATGAACAAAATACATAGGTATCTTAATAAAAAAAACAAAATTTACACATAAATATAAAATTAAATAATTATATGAATTTATTATAAAAAAAAAATCTAACCTTCCAATCCTTTTATATAATCAAAAAATCGACATTAATAAAGGTAAAGAAGCAAATATTGTATAAAACAATAAATATACCCCAGCTTGAATTCGTTCAGGTTGATACCCTCAACCTAAGATTAAAATTAATGTTGGAATCAGCCTTACCTCAAAAAAAATATAAAAAACAAGTAAATTTAATGAACCAAATGTACAAAATAAAGCAAACATTAAAATAATTATTAAAAAAGTAAAAATATCATGATAAAAATTATTTTTATAAATCTTTTCTCTAGCCATAATTATTAAAGAACAAATTCAAAATCTTAAAATAATTATAATAAAAGATAACAAATCACATCCGAAAACATAACTAACATTTAAAACTAAATAATTAAACCCGAAATTTATAAAAAATAAAATAAATATTAAAAAAAAATAAATTATATTAACTCAGTATAATCCAGAAAAACTTAAAGGAATCATAAATAATATTATAAAAATAAACTTTATCATAAAATATTAAACCTTTGAAAATAATCATTCCCATGAGTTCGAATTAAAGAAACTAAAATTGACAAGCCTAAAGCTCTCTCACAAACTCTTATTGTAATAAAAATTATACATAAATAATATTCATAATCAAAAAATCTTAAATATACAAATAAATAAAAATATAAAGATAAAATAATAAACTCTAGACTTAATAACATTAAAAGTAAATGCTTACGCTTAGAACAAAATACTGATACTCCTACAAAATACATAAATATTGGAAAAAAATAAAATATTACCATTGTTTTAATAATTTAAATAAAATATTGGTCTTGTAAACCAAAAATAAGGGTATCTTTTAAAACTTAATAATATTTACATAAAATCATATTATTATATATCTGTAATCCTAATAATATTATCAATATTAACCTCAATAATATTTATATTTATAAAACACCCTCTATCCATAGGGATAACCTTATTAATACAAACCACTTTAGTAGCAATAATCACAGGATTATTTTCTTATAATTACTGATATTCTTATATTTTATTTCTAATCATGGTAGGTGGTATACTAGTTCTTTTCATTTATATAACAAGAATTGCCTCAAACGAAATATTTAAATATTCCAATAAAATACTTATATTAATAACTATTATAATAACATTAATTATTATAATATATTTTTTTATAGATCATTCTTTGACAACTATGGGCCACTTATCTAATGAAATAATTTTTATAAACAAATCATCTAGGTTCATTTTCTCTTTAAATAAATTTTTAAATCTGCCCTCAAGAATAGTTCTTCTATTTCTGATCATATATCTATTCATCACATTAATTGCTGTAGTAAAAATCACCAACATTAAATACGGACCATTACGACAAAAACTATAATCAGAAAAAAGAAATTCTTCATATCATTAATCTCCAAAATTAATATTTTATTTAAACTATTTTCTGACTAATGAAAACACCTCTACGAAAAATTTCTCCAATCACTAAAATTATTAATAACTCATTAATTGATTTACCATCTCCATCAAACATTTCAGCCTGATGAAATTTTGGGTCTCTCTTAGGTCTATGCCTAGGAATCCAAATTGTTACCGGAATCTTTCTAGCAATACATTTTTCGGCTAATGTAGAAATTGCATTCAACAGAGTTATTCATATTTGCCGTGACGTAAATTATGGCTGACTATTGCGGACAACACATGCCAATGGGGCATCATTCTTCTTTATCTGCATTTATCTTCATATTGGACGTGGAATATACTACGGATCATATATATTAATTCACACATGAATGGTAGGTGTACTAATTTTATTTTTAGTAATGGCTACAGCATTCTTGGGGTATGTATTGCCATGAGGACAAATATCATTCTGAGGCGCCACTGTAATCACAAATCTTGTTTCAGCAATTCCTTATCTTGGAACAACAATTGTTCAATGATTATGAGGAGGATTTGCTGTAGATAATGCCACTCTTACACGATTTTTCTCTTTACACTTTTTATTACCATTTATTATTGCGGCCTTAGTAATAATTCACTTGTTGTTTCTACACCAAACCGGGTCAAATAACCCCCTAGGACTAAATAGAAATGTTGATAAAATTCCATTCCACCCTTATTTCTCATTTAAAGATATTGTTGGGTTTTTAATTATAACTATAGCATTAGTAACTCTTACACTTTATGACCCTTATATTTTAGGAGACCCAGAAAATTTTAATCCTGCAAATCCCCTAATTACTCCTGTTCATATTCAACCCGAATGATACTTCTTATTCGCCTACGCCATTCTTCGGTCCATTCCTAATAAACTTGGGGGTGTAATTGCTCTAGTTATATCAATTGCAATTCTATTCTTTATACCTATAATTGGTAAAAAGAAAATTTTAAGGACCCAATTTTACCCAATTAATAAAATTATATTTTGATCAATATTGTCTTCCGTAATTTTATTAACATGAATCGGCGCCCGTCCAGTTGAAGACCCTTATATTATTACAGGACAAATTTTAACAATTGTATATTTTTCCTATTTCCTATTGTTACCTATTGCTACAAAAATATGAGATAATATTATATTCAAAAATTAGTTAATGAACTTGAGATAAGTATATATTTTGAAAATATAATAAAGAAGAATAGCCTTCTATTAACTTATATACTTAAATTTATTAACTAAATTAAAATAGTATAAATGAAAATCTTCAGGCCAAAAAAAAATAATAAAAAATTTAAAGCAACAGGCAAAAACCTCTTTCATGCTAAATATATAAGTTTATCATATCGAAAACGAGGCAAAGTCCCGCGAACCCAAATAAATATAAAAGCTACAAAAACTAACTTTACAAAAAATATTCATCTTATTAAATCTGCACCAAGAAAAAACAATCTAAATATTATTCTTATAAATAAAATTCTTGAATATTCAGCTAAAAAAATTAAAGCAAATCCCCCTCTTCTATACTCTACATTAAATCCTGAAACTAACTCCGATTCTCCCTCAGCAAAATCAAAAGGTGTACGATTTGTTTCTGCTAATGATGAAACAAATCATACTATAGCTAACGGAAAACAAATAAATAATATCCAAATATAAACTTGATATTTAACAAAATCAAATAGGTTCAAACTTATAATTAAAACTAAAAAAGAAAGTATAATTAATGATAAACTTACTTCATAAGAAATAGTTTGTGCGACAGAACGAAGGCCTCCCAATATAGAATAATTTCTATTTGAAGATCAACCAGCAATTATAATAGTATAAACACTCAATCTTGAACAACATAAAAAGAATAAGATCCCAAAATTAAAATTTAAAAAAACTCTAACAAAGGGTATACACATCCATAACATCAAAGAAAGAAATAAGTTAAAAATGGGAGATATATAATAACAATAATAATTTGATATTAGGGGAGAAACTGATTCCTTAGTAAAAAGCTTAATTGCATCTCTGAAAGGTTGGGGTAATCCTATAAAACCAACCTTATTAGGTCCCTTACGAATTTGAATATATCCTAACACTTTACGTTCCAGTAAAGTAAAAAAAGCCACTCCAACCAAAACACAAATAACTAAAATTAATATATTCAAAAATAATAAAAAATAATCTATTATAACTATGTATTACCTGTAATAATATTACATAAAAAGATTCTAAATCTAACGCACTTTTCTGCCAAAGCAACAATAATATTCAACTCCAAAATAATATATTAGAAATTTGGTCCTTTCGTACTAAAATCTCCTATTCAAATAAAGATAGAAACCAACCTGGCTCACACCGGTTTAAACTCAGATCATGTAAAGTTTTAATGGTCGAACAGACCAAATTTTTGAGCTTTTGCTCCCAAAATTAACTTTAATCCAACATCGAGGTCGCAATTCCTTTTATCGATTTGAACTCTCTAAAAAAATAACGCTGTTATCCCTAAGGTAATTTAATCTTTTAATCAAAAAAATTGGATCAATAATTCATTAATAAATGTAAAAATAAAAAAAGAGTTAATTTAATCTTTTAGTCACCCCAACCAAATATTTTAAAAAATAATTATATTTAAATACCTTAATAAAAATTAATTCTCAAATATTAAACTCTATAGGGTCTTCTCGTCTTTCATTAATATTTAAGCTTTTTAACTTAAAAATTAAATTTTAATATAAATTATAAAGAGACAGTAATTTTCTCGTTCAACCATTCATACCAGCTCCCAATTAAAAAGCTAATTATTATGCTACCTTCGCACGGTCAAAATACCGCGGCCATTTAATAAATAATCACTGGGCAGGTTAGACTTTAAATCATAAACAAAAAGACATGTTTTTAATAAACAGGCGAAAAATATATTTGCCGAATTCCTTTTTATAACCTAAAAATCAAATTTATTAATAAAATACAATATACTAATTTCATCATTTTTACTTATTATATAAAATTAATAAAAATATTTTAATATAAAAATTAAAATAAATATAAATATTACCTAAAAATATATAAATTATAACACCCTCTAATTAATAGACAATTCTAATCCTATAAATATATTTAATATAAATAAATTTTTAATGATATTAATTAGAGCTTATCCCCTAAAAAATAACCTTACACAAAAAAACTATTTATTAAAAAAATAATCTTCTTAGTATAAAATAAATTAAATTCATTTCTTAAAAAACCAGATATTTTAAAGAACGAATAAAGTTTCACCCCCAGAAATATATTTTAAATAATAATTCAACATTAAAATAAATATAAAACTAGCTCTCCTTAATTCGGGAAAATTAAATAATTAACTTTTAATTTATAAACCCTGATACACAAGGTACAAGAAATCAACTCTTCTTTTAAAAATTTTAATTTTCAATATATTTCAATATTCTATCACTATACTARTAAACTATAATTWAAAAAAWTTTTTCAAWAAATATTAATAAAAAAAATTATTGCTTTAAACATTTTAATAAAACCTAAAATTTAATAAATTTCTAAATTCAAATTAAATCGATTTGCACGATCATCTTTTTAGTGTAAGTAAAAAACTTCCTATTCAAGCTCTAATTTGATCTTGCTAGATACACTTTCCAGTACATCTACTTTGTTACGACTTATCTCAACTAAAATGAAAGCGACGGGCGATATGTGCATATTTTAGAGCCAAAATCATATTTACAAATTAAAAAATATTACTTTCAAATCCAATTTAATATCAATTTTTCATTTAATAAACCAAAAATAACTTTATTGTAACCCATTTCTTCTTAACCATAAACTGCACCTTGATCTGATTTATATTTTTATTTAAAAAAATGAATATTAAAATTCTTATAAAATATTCAAACTACGACGATATACAAATTTCTAGGTCAAGTAAAGTAAATCGTGAACTATCAATCACAGAACAGGTTCCTCTGATTAGACTAAAATACCGCCAAAATCTTTAATTTTCAAGAACATAACTAATACTAATCAAGTAAAATAATTTACATTTCAAATAATAGGGTATCTAATCCTAGTTTAAAAAGAAATTTAATAACTTCATAACCTTATTTTTAACTTAAAATTAATTTTTATATTTCACCCTTTAAAATTAAAAATCAACTAAAAATAATCTCTATTAATTATTAACTAATAATATTTAATTGTACTATTTGTGTAACCGCAACTGCTGGCACAAATTAGGTTAGCACTATTATAATTCTCTAAATCTCAATTTCTTAAATTTTTAATACAAAACACTGCAAATATAAATATAAACTAACTATTAAAGTTTAATCCAAATTCACACTAAAATTTACATGAACAAAAATTATATACTAAATCCTTAAGTTAGAATAAAACTTTAATCAAATATCCAACCTTCATGACCGAATATTCCATAACTCAGACATTTTAATACAATGAATATATTCTACGTATCTCCTCCCTGTAATTTTGCTACTTATTGGGCATTTATTATACAAATGACATTGCAAAGAAATTTAAACTAAACGTTGCAATAAGCAGGCATGATTGAAAAATCCACTAAAAAGTAAAATTTCCAAATC